TCTCTTCAAGCTCATCCTCTTCATAGTCCGCAAGAACGAACTGGATCTGCTTGGCCCAAAATGAACTGGACCAATAGGGAACTCCCAATTCATTGTCATTGGTCCTTTCGACCCAATCAAATAGAAAGCCCCAAGGGGACCATATTCTAGGAGCCCAAACTATGAAATTGGAGAACACCTTCTGCGGGTTGACTTTTTCCCCCGCTACAAACACCTCCTCCGATTCATAGATAAATTTCTGATCAATCATAGATTGAAATCCATTTTGTATCATATCTGAGGGATTCCTTGGTTCGGGCCGAAGAAGCAATGGCACTCGATCCTTATCAAACTGACTGCAATCTTTTTCTGTCCGTGAGCATCCCTCTAGATCTGTCCGTGAGAATCCCTCTAGAATGCCTTCTATTTCTAATAGGCCATGAACTAGATCAAAATCATTCTCAACGAGTCTACCATAAGCGATCCTATTGTTTTCCTCTGGTTCGGGTGGAGACCAAAGATCTTGAGCGACCGATCCGGCAGAACAATTCAAAAGATAAAGAAGTATCGTTAATTTCTTCGTGCTCATTCCAAGTTCGACGTACGAGCTGTACAAATAAAAATCCCCTTCGTTACAGAATGTCTTCTGCAAATAGATAGATATCGGATCTATGGGGCAATTATTTAGAAGTAAATTTTGTGCGACAGCCCTTCCTATCTGATAGAAAAGGAGCCGAGAATTCTGAACCGGTATTACATGGGCTCGCAAATCCCAAGTTTGTCTATGACGAGCGAATCTAATTGTATTTTCGTCTATAATTGATTTCCCATGTGAAATACTAATCGATAGGGCCTCATTGGTAAGTGCTATAAGATCTTGTGCATTGGAACCCATGGTTATGGCCGCGAATCCATTAGCCTGGAACGCTTTTTTTTCCAAGCGAAATCCCCTAGTATATGAAAGAGTGAAAAAGTGCTTTCGTTGTTGTGGAATAAGAGGCCTTCGTACCTTAATGCACGTATCTAATCTATGCGGAGCTATTAGAGAGGGATCCACGAATTGGGGAAAATGGGTCGAAGCAATAACAAGACTATTTCCAGTGGAAGATCTTTCACAATCCCAGGAGAGAAGGTTCACTAATAGCTCGAGGGAGAAGGAACCCGAATCCCTAAAATGCAGCTCATGAATGTTTGGAATCCATATTATGCAAGGAGAGATTGCTTTTGTTAATTCGATTTGAAGGCTGATATAAAATTGGGCTACGCGCCACACCGTGTCCATCTCCTCAGTTAGCGCATCCATCCTAGTTAGCTGTTCCAGCTCCATATTAATCTTATCGTCATGAGCATCTCTCTCCTCAAAACTATAGATACTAGGATCAAAATCAATATCCATATCGTCAAAAACATGAATATCTTGATTAATAGCCTCAATAGGGTCACGAGCATCAATAAAAATCTCGATCTCATCATCACTGGCATCACTGTCATCATCATCATCAGCAAAACGAAAAACTGTATCCCGGAACTTGTCCAGAAATATCGTAATGAAAGGAAGATAGGAGTTTTTCGTTAGGTATTTGACCAAATAGGATCGTCCAATTCCTATAGAACCTATCACTAAAATACCCCGAGAGGGGGTTACAGCTAAGCGGAGCGAAAAGGGTTGTAGATCAGATGGGACATGAACACTATTAGCCCCAGACGGGGTTTGTGCATAAGTGATTGTCTGATAATGAGCAAGGAATAGCCGTCTTTCTGCTAAAGAGGATGTATCGAACTCATAATTTAGTAGATCCTTGTTATGAAGGTCAATTAAGTTTCCTAAGTAAATTTCTCCCGGTTGTTCCATCATTGGAGAATCAAAGTCATTCTTTGAGAAATGATCACTCTGAGTCAGACTCCATAAAATTCGATCAATCCTTTTTTCTGGCGTTAAGGTGGAGAACTGAATCAAGACTTCTCTTTCTTCATCCTCAACCCAATCACTGTTTGCGGCCCAGTCTTCTATCGTTTCATCAATCCAATACCCGCTCCTTTTTCTTAGCACTGAATAGATCTCTTTACTTGTATGACTTAGATATCTCGTATTTATCGAAAAAGCGAGTGGATCGAAGGGCATACTTATGAGATCGATGATCTCGACGAGCTTTTTCTTCCAATTTTTCTTCTTATTAAAGCGTATTCCATCAGCATTACGCAAGAACATCTTTTGCAGAGCACCTAGAAAGAGATTAGTTAACCTGAACAACCCGAAAGAATTCGATTCAGATAGAGGATACCTATCCAGAAGTTTTCCCACCTCAATCTCAAGCATAGATGATTCCATTATCAAAGATTTGACCGTTTTGAACTCTGTCTGTAACTCACTAGCGATCGAGAAAACAACGTAAAGATGTACCACAACGAGACTTCCAGCCACAAGAAGAAGGAAAAAGATTGCAGAGAGGAACTCCCGAAGATTTTCCGATCTCAGCTGTGTCGATCTCAATGGTGGCTTATTTTTTGGAGGAATCAGGCC